TATGTTGTGTACATAGGAGGTATACAATCCACTATACAAAATGTTTTATGAATTTTGAATAGAGGGGTAAGGGAAGGGGTTTGTTGTTGAGAACTCTAAAACCGGAAAGAAATTTGAGAATTTGTAGGGTATGGAATCGTAGTCTATATAGAATTATGCTAGAAAGGTATCCATTAACCCTAGTCTAAAAAATCTAGACCTATCAATCAGTTGATTCGTTCTAATTCATTGATTTAATCGATTCGCAATAGTAGAAATAGAAGGGAGTCATTTTTGCAAACACGAATCCCCCTTTTTAATAAAATTCAAAAAAAAATTTCCTAAGAAAAGAATTTTCTCGTTATCTTGGAGCCTCGAAAGAAAGATCTTTCTTTACTTTGATGAAAAATTTTCTATTTTGATTTGTAATATATAGTTTAAATAGTTAAAATGGATTGGTCGTACCTATCCAATAATCTAGAATCGAATATGAAGAACTCGCTATTCACTCGGTTTTTGGTTCATAATCATTATGTAGGAGAGATGGCCGAGTGGTTCAAGGCGTAGCATTGGAACTGCTATGTAGGCTTTTGTTTACCGAGGGTTCGAATCCCTCTCTTTCCGTACCTTTACTTAATAGACCCATTTTATTAACAACACCGGATCAAATAGCAATGGAGACCTTTATTCCACCAGTTAGACCTTTCATTGATATAGATTCTCTATTCCGAATTGCCGTGACCCATAAACTAGGAAGAATACTGGAAAGAATATGAAAATAGCCCCTCGGTCTATGATACATAAATGGGATAAAATCGGAATTAAACCCGTATTTTTCTTACTTAACCTTAGGTTAATTTAATTTGATGAAAGGGAAGAAAATTGCCCGAACCCTTGCTATTTTATTTGAGTTTAGGGTTTAGTCTGACGAGAATAATATTCTATAACTATGGTTTCATCTATTTCCAAACTGACCCATTTTCTATCTATTATTTGATTGACTAATCCTTTATATTTGACTAATCCTTTATATTGGAATGGTTGAAGGGTCAAATGCTTTGGCACTTCCTCATGAGGGGAAGAGTTGAGAGAATTTTGAATCAGAGTTCTGGATTTTTGTTCATCCTTCGGCGTAATAATATCTCGGGGTTTGCAGCGATAACTTGGTATATCTACTATACGCCCATTCACTAAAATATGTCTATGGTTAACTAATTGGCGGGCTGCGGGAATAGTCGAAGCCATACCCAATCGAAAAAGGATGTTATCCAACCGCATTTCAAGTAATTGGAGTAAAACTGGACCTGTTGGCCCCTTGACTTTTCTGGCGATACGAACGTAGTTAAGTAATTGTCGTTCTGTAAGACCATAATGAAACCGCAATTTTTGTTTTTCTTCTAGGCGAATACTATATCCAGATTTTTTCCCGGAGCGCGGTTGGTTTCTAAGATCACTTCCGGCTTTAGGACTTTTATTAGTTAGTCCTGGTAAAGCCCCCAGGCGGCGTATTTTTTTGAAACGAGGTCCTCGGTAACGCGACATAAAGACTCCTTATTTTTATTTAGAATTCATTTCATTCTTTTTTTTTTGAAAATTGGATTTTACAGAATAAACCTAAACTAAAACTGAACTAAATGAAGCGAAGTTTGCTGAAGTAGTGTACTTGTACTATTACTATAAAGAAGAATAAAGAAGAATGAGATAAATATTCAAACTTTCTATTTCTATTATTAGAATAATATATATATAATATTAGAATAATATATATAAAAGATCCTCTTCCTGACATAGTTGGGAGTTCCTATTAAGAAATTCATGGATTTTGAAAAAGGGGTAAAACACTTTTTGACTAGTCTTGGATTTCAAAGGGAGATTCTCAATTTTTCAAAAATGGAATAAAAAAATGAAAAATAGGAAAAGGCCGGCTATCGGAATCGAACCGATGACCATCGCATTACAAATGCGATGCTCTAACCTCTGAGCTAAGCGGGCCCACATAATAATAATAGAAATTTTCTATGCATAGGAATTCAATACACTATAGTATAGTGTCTCTAGAAATATAGAAAAGAATAGAATCTATAATTTCTCTATAATTTCCAATAAATATTGAATATTAATAAATATTGAATATTATAGAACAGAACAATTTATGTAGCGATATAGAATTTCGATTTCTTTATCACACTTCTAAATTCGAATATTATTCTATTCGATAAATAAATATGTTTATTCTATCTTATCTTATTTTCACTTTGATGTGGAAACGTAACAATATGGTTTTTCTAATAGAAATAGACGAAACATAGAAATTCAATCACGGAAGTGTCAAAAAAAAAAGGATTCTCTTTTGTTTTGTGGGAATCCGGGAGTAAGACTTCACTATATATGAATAGGATGGAATCCCTTTTCATTCTAAATTAAATAGAATGAAAAAAAGTGGTTTTTCCTATGTCTTCGCATCGAACAAAAAAAGAAATATTTGTTCTCTCCTAGAAAGAATTTTTTCGTAAAACCTCGT